GCTGGCGTAGCTTAAGCCAAAGCATGACACTGAAGATGTTAAGATGAATTTTGATACATTCCGCAGGCACAAAGGTTTGGTCCTGACTTTACTATCAACTTTAGCCCAATTTATACATGCAAGTCTCCGCACCCCCGTGAGAATGCCCTCAATCCCCTGCCCGGGGATGAGGAGCGGGCATCAGGCGCACTTTTGTTTCGCCCAAGACGCCTTGCTATGCCACTCCCCCAAGGGAATCCAGCAGTAATAAACATTAAGCCATAAGTGTAAACTTGACTTAGTTGGGGCTATTAGGGCCGGTAAAATTCGTGCCAGCCACCGCGGTTATACGAAAGACCCTAGTTGCTAGCCACGGCGTAAAGGGTGGTTAGGGATAAGAGTAAATAAAGCTAAAGACCCCCTAAGCCGTCATACGCACTCCGGGGGCTCGAAGCCCCTACACGAAAGTAGCTTTAAAATTCCTGACCCCACGAAAGCTAAGAAACAAACTGGGATTAGATACCCCACTATGCTTAGCCCTAAACCCAGATGTACTATTACATATACATCCGCCAGGGTACTACGAGCGCAGCTTAAAACCCAAAGGACTTGGCGGTGTCTCAGACCCACCTAGAGGAGCCTGTTCTAAAACCGATACTCCCCGTTAAACCTCACCACTCCTTGTTCCCCCCGCCTATATACCGCCGTCGTCAGCTTACCCTATGAAGGTCTAACAGTAAGCAAAATGGGTTCACCCAAAAACGTCAGGTCGAGGTGTAGCGTATGGAGTGGGAAGAAATGGGCTACATTTTCTATATCTAGAATATAACGAATGACACCATGAAAATCGTGCCTGAAGGTGGATTTAGTAGTAAAAAGCAAATAGAGAGCTCTTTTGAATTAGGCTCTGAGACGCGCACACACCGCCCGTCACTCTCCCTCCGCACACCCACATAATATTCCTAATGCATTAAATGTCAACACGGGGAGGCAAGTCGTAACATGGTAAGTGTACCGGAAGGTGTACTTGGGATAATCAGGTCGTGGCTGAGACAGTCAAGCATCTCCCTTACACCGAGAAGACATCCATGCAAATTGGATCGCCCTGAGCTAAACAACTAGCTTAATTACCCAAATATTTAAAACAACATTAAAATATTTTAAAAACCCACAATACTATAAATTAAAACATTTTACCGCCTAAGTATGTGCGACAGAAAAGGCCTCCCCAAAAGCAATAATAATAGTACCGCAAGGGAACGTTGAAAGAGAAATGAAACAAATCATTAAAGCACCATAAAGCAGAGACTAATCCTCGTACCTTTTGCATCATGATTTAGCCAGCCCCCCGAGCAAAGCGCACTTTAGTTCAAGACCCCGAAACTAAGTGAGCTACCCCGAGGCAGCTTATTAATTAGAGCCAACCCGTCTCTGTGGCAAAAGAGTGGGAAGACCTCCGGGTAGCGGTGATAAACCTACCGAACTTAGTTATAGCTGGTTGCCTAAGAAATGAATAGAAGTTCAGCCTCGCACTCCTCATCTCACAAACACTTATGTTATAAGAATTAGAGAAATATGCAAGAGTTAGTCAAAGGGGGTACAGCCCCTTTGAAACAGGATACAACCTCTTCAGGAGGTTAAAGATTATACTAAATAAGATACACCGCCCCAGTGGGCCTAAAAGCAGCCACCTGAACAGAAAGCGTTAAAGCTCCGGCGAACTATAATCTATTATTTAAATATTTTATCTTATACCCCTTACAATATTAGGCCGCTCCATGCCCACATGGAAGAGATACTGCTAAAATGAGTAATAAGAAGGGAGCCCCCTTCTCCTAACCTACGTGTACGCTAAATCGGACCACCCACTAGCAATTAACGAACCCAATCAAAGAGGGCACTATGATTATACTAAATAACAAGAAATTTTCATAACCCATATCGTTGACCCCACACCGGAAGGTAAATATAGGAAAGACTAAAAGAAAAGGAAGGAACTCGGCAAACATAAGCCTCGCCTGTTTACCAAAAACATCGCCTCCTGCAAGAATCAACGTATAGGAGGTCTTACCTGCCCAGTGACATGTTAAACGGCCGCGGTATTTTGACCGTGCGAAGGTAGCGCAATCACTTGTCTCTTAAATGGAGACCTGTATGAATGGTGTAACGAGGGCTTAGCTGTCTCCCCTTTCAAGTCAATGAAATTGATCTGCCCGTGCAGAAGCGGACATACAAATACAAGACGAGAAGACCCTTTGGAGCTTAAGATACAAGATCAACTATGTCAAAACCCAGTTAAACTAAATAGTACCTGATCCTAATCTTCAGTTGGGGCGACCACGGGAGAAAATAAAGCTCCCACGCGGACAGGGATAACCTCCCCAAAACCAAGAAAGACACCTCTAAGTCGCAGAATTTCTGACCAAAAGATCCGGCCACCTGCCGACCAGCGAACCAAGTTACCCTAGGGATAACAGCGCAATCCCCTTTTAGAGTCCATATCGACAAGGGGGTTTACGACCTCGATGTTGGATCAGGACATCCTAATGGTGCAGCCGCTATTAAGGGTTCGTTTGTTCAACGATTAAAGTCCTACGTGATCTGAGTTCAGACCGGAGTAATCCAGGTCAGTTTCTATCTGTAATGCCACTTTTCCTAGTACGAAAGGACCGGAAAAAGGGGGCCCATGCTGCCGGTACGCCCCACCCCAACTTAATGACATCAACTAAATTAAACAAAGGGGGGCCACAACCCACAATCAAGATAAGATTATTAAGATGGCAGAGCCCGGTAATTGCAAAAGACCTAAGCCCTTTCAGCCGGAGGTTCAAATCCTCCTCTTAATTATGATAACCCCTTTAATTACCCACATCATTAATCCCCTAGCCTATATTGTGCCGGTTTTACTAGCAGTAGCCTTCCTAACTCTAATTGAACGTAAAGTCCTAGGGTATATACAATTACGAAAAGGTCCAAATGTTGTAGGCCCTTACGGCCTCCTACAACCAATTGCAGATGGCATTAAACTGTTTATTAAAGAACCCATCCGCCCTTCAACTTCTTCCCCTCTCCTTTTTCTCGCCACTCCCATACTAGCCCTCACCCTAGCATTAATATTGTGAGTCCCCATACCCCTTCCCCACCCCATAACTGATCTAAGCCTCGGCATACTATTCATTTTAGCCCTCTCCAGCCTAGCAGTCTATTCTATTCTGGGCTCGGGATGGGCCTCTAATTCAAAATATGCCCTCATTGGCGCCCTCCGGGCAGTTGCCCAAACAATCTCCTACGAAGTTAGCCTTGGCCTAATTCTACTATCAATTATTATTTTTACCGGGGGCTTTACTCTTCAAATATTTAACATAACACAAGAAACCATTTGACTACTAATTCCGGCCTGGCCCCTAGCCGCCATATGATATATTTCCACCCTAGCAGAAACAAATCGGGCCCCCTTTGACCTCACAGAAGGAGAATCAGAGCTCGTATCAGGTTTTAATGTAGAATATGCTGGAGGCCCTTTTGCACTGTTTTTTCTAGCAGAATATGCCAATATTCTCTTAATAAATACACTATCAACCATCCTTTTTTTAGGCGCAACACATCTCCCATACGCCCCCGAATTAGCCTCAATTAACATTATAACAAAAGCAGCCCTGCTCTCCATACTCTTTTTATGGGTTCGTGCCTCCTACCCCCGCTTCCGGTACGACCAACTAATACACTTAGTGTGAAAAAACTTCCTGCCCATAACCCTAGCCCTTATTTTATGACATGCTGCCCTCCCTATTGCACTTACAGGCTTGCCTCCTCAATTATAATGGAGCCGTGCCTGAGTGCCCAAGGACCACTTTGATAGAGTGATAAATGAAGGTTAAAATCCTTCCCGCTCCTTAGAAAGAAGGGACTCGAACCCAAATTGTGGAGATCAAAACTCCAAGTGTTTCCATTACACCACTTCCTAGTAAGATCAGCTAAATAAGCTTTTGGGCCCATACCCCAAAAATGTAGGTTAAAATCCTTCTTTTACCAATGAGCCCCTATATCATTACAATTTTATTAATAAGTCTAGGCCTAGGCACCACCCTCACCTTCATAAGCTCCCACTGACTACTAGCCTGAATGGGCCTAGAAATTAATACCCTAGCAATCCTGCCCCTAATAACACAACATCATCACCCCCGAGCAGTAGAAGCCGCCACCAAATATTTCCTAGCCCAAGCCGCAGCCGCAGCAACCATCCTATTTGCCAGCACTATCAACGCTTGAACAATAGGAGAATGGAACATCTCTTGTTTATCCCACCCCGCCGCAGCCATTTTAATTACTATAGCACTGGCTCTTAAAGTGGGATTAGCCCCCATACACTTATGAATACCCCCTGTTATACAAGGCCTAGACCTAATCACCGGACTAATTATAGCCACCTGACAAAAACTAGCCCCCTTCGCATTAATTATTCAAATAGCCCCACTCACCCACCCTTTTCTATTAACAGCCCTCGGATTAATATCTGTATTCACGGGAGGCTGAGGAGGCCTAAACCAAACTCAGCTACGAAAAATTTTAGCCTACTCATCAATTGCTCACCTTGGTTGAATAATTGTTATCACGCAATATAAACCACAACTAACTATTCTAGTATTAATTATATACATCATTATAACATCGACAACCTTCTTAACATTTAAACTAATAAATACTACAAAAATTAATACCCTAGCAATAACCTGAGCCAAATTCCCAACCCTTACAGCTATAGCCGCCCTCGCCCTATTATCACTAGGAGGGCTCCCCCCACTATCAGGCTTTATGCCAAAATGATTAATTCTACAAGAACTTACCCTACAAGGACTCCCACTCACCGCAACTATAATAGCACTCAGCGCCCTCCTAAGTTTATACTTCTACCTCCGACTCTGCTACGCTATAACATTAACAATTTCCCCTAACACAGGTAATTCATCCGCCCCCTGACGCATACAAAATATACAAACCACCGCCCCCCTAGCTACCCTAATAATCATAACCTTGTTACTTCTCCCTCTTACCCCCCTGGCCCAAGCACTAACCGGCTAGAGATTTAGGATAACATCAGACCAAAAGCCTTCAAAGCTTTAAGTAGGAGTGAAAATCTCCTAATCCCTGTATAAGACTTGCAAGACTTTATCTCACATCTTCTGAATGCAACCCAGACACTTTAATTAAGCTAAAGCCTTTCTAGATGAGAAGGCCTCGATCCTACAAATTCCTAGTTAACAGCTAGACGCTCCAGCCAGCGAGCATTCATCTACTTTCCCCGCCTCCCGGCTAAAAGGCGGGGAAAGCCCCGGTAGGCGTTCTACCTACTTCTTTAGATTTGCAATCTAATGTGTAATCACCACAAGGCTAATGATAGGAAAAGGACTTTAACCTTTGTTCAGGGAGCTACAATCCGACGCCTAACTCTCGGCCATCCTACCTGTGACAATCACACGCTGATTTTTCTCAACCAACCATAAAGATATTGGCACCCTCTACCTAGTATTCGGTGCTTGGGCCGGAATAGTTGGCACTGCCCTTAGCCTACTAATCCGGGCAGAGCTAGCTCAGCCTGGGGCTCTTCTAGGCGATGACCAAATTTATAATGTTATTGTTACCGCTCATGCCTTCGTAATAATTTTCTTTATAGTAATACCAGTAATAATTGGGGGTTTCGGTAACTGACTCGTACCCTTAATGATTGGGGCCCCAGATATAGCCTTCCCCCGAATAAACAACATAAGCTTCTGACTCCTTCCCCCCTCCTTCCTCCTACTCCTTGCCTCTTCAGGGGTTGAAGCCGGGGCCGGGACAGGATGAACTGTTTATCCTCCCCTTGCCGGAAATCTTGCTCATGCAGGGGCCTCTGTAGACTTAACCATCTTCTCCCTCCACCTTGCAGGAGTTTCATCTATTCTGGGGGCCATTAATTTTATTACAACCATTATTAACATAAAACCCCCTGCGATCTCACAATACCAGACACCCTTATTTGTTTGAGCCGTTCTAATTACAGCTGTTCTTCTATTATTGTCTCTCCCAGTTTTAGCCGCCGGCATTACAATACTTTTAACAGACCGAAATCTAAATACTACATTCTTTGATCCCGCAGGCGGAGGGGACCCCATCCTCTACCAACACCTCTTCTGATTCTTTGGCCACCCAGAAGTATATATTCTAATTTTACCAGGCTTCGGCATAATTTCCCACATTGTTGCCTACTACGCAGGTAAAAAAGAACCATTCGGCTATATAGGAATAGTATGGGCTATAATGGCTATTGGCCTTCTAGGCTTTATCGTTTGAGCCCACCACATATTTACAGTAGGAATGGATGTAGACACTCGAGCGTACTTCACATCCGCAACAATAATTATTGCGATTCCAACCGGAGTAAAAGTTTTTAGTTGACTCGCTACTTTACATGGAGGTTCAATTAAGTGAGAAACCCCCTTGTTATGGGCCCTAGGATTCATTTTTCTATTTACCGTTGGAGGTTTAACTGGAATTGTTCTAGCTAATTCATCTTTAGACATCGTATTGCATGATACCTACTATGTAGTAGCCCATTTCCACTATGTACTATCAATAGGTGCTGTCTTTGCCATTATGGGCGCCTTCGTGCACTGATTCCCCTTATTTACAGGATACACAATGCATAACACCTGAACAAAAATCCACTTCGGAACAATATTTGTAGGAGTAAACCTTACCTTTTTCCCACAACATTTTTTAGGCCTTGCCGGAATACCACGACGGTATTCAGACTACCCTGACGCTTATTCATTATGAAACATCATTTCCTCTATTGGGTCCCTGGTGTCTCTAGTGGCAGTTGTAATATTCTTATATATTTTATGAGAAGCCTTCGCCGCCAAACGAGAAGTATTATCCGTAGAACTTACCACAACAAATGTAGAATGACTACACGGATGCCCTCCTCCCTACCATACATTTGAAGAGCCGGCCTTCGTACAAGTACAAACAAATTAACGAGAAAGGAAGGAATCGAACCCCCATAAACTAGTTTCAAGCCAGCCACATAACCACTCTGTCACTTTCTTCTATAAGATACTAGTATAACTAAAGTACCCTGCCTTGTCAAGACAAAATTGTAGGTTAAAATCCTGCGTATCTTAAGCCTCACAGCTTAATGGCACATCCCTCACAACTAGGATTCCAAGACGCGGCCTCCCCTGTAATAGAAGAACTACTGCACTTCCACGACCATGCCTTAATAATTGTTTTCCTAATTAGTACCTTAGTCTTATATATTATTGTTGTTATAGTTACCACCAAACTCACCAATAAGTATATTCTGGACTCTCAAGAAATTGAGATTATTTGAACCATTCTCCCAGCAGTAATTCTTATTTTGATTGCCCTTCCCTCGCTACGAATTCTTTATTTAATAGATGAAGTAAATGACCCCCATTTAACAGTAAAAGCTATAGGTCATCAATGATACTGAAGCTATGAATATACTGATTATGAAAACCTGGCTTTCGACTCCTATATAATCCCTACACAAGACCTTAGCCCCGGACAATTCCGACTGCTCGAAACAGACCACCGAATAGTTATCCCCATAGAATCCCCAATTCGAGTACTAATTTCAGCCGAAGATGTTCTACATTCTTGGGCCGTACCTGCACTAGGTATCAAAATAGACGCAGTTCCTGGGCGACTAAATCAAACATCCTTTATCACCTCCCGCCCCGGAGTGTTTTATGGACAATGCTCTGAAATTTGCGGAGCTAACCACAGTTTCATGCCTATTGTTGTAGAAGCTATTCCCCTAGAACACTTTGAAAACTGGTCCTCTCTAATGCTTGAAGACGCCTCACTAGAAAGCTAAATAGGGATTAGCGTTAGCCTTTTAAGCTAAAGATTGGCGGCCCCCAACCGCCTCTAATGACATGCCACAATTAAACCCCGCCCCATGATTTGCAATCCTTGTATTCTCGTGACTAATTTTCCTAACAGTAATTCCAAATAAAGTCTTAAAACACACCTTCACAAATGAAGTTACAGCACTAAGTGCCGAAAAACTTAAATCCGACACCTGAACCTGACCATGGCACTAAACCTGTTTGATCAATTTATAAGCCCCACACATCTGGGCATTCCCCTAATTGCTATTGCACTCACCCTTCCTTGAATTTTGGTTCCTGCTCCGACCAACCGATACCAAAATAATCGATTAATTTCCCTACAAAACTGATTTATTAAAACTTTTACACAACAATTGCTTACCCCACTTAATCAAGGTGGACACAAATGAGCATTAATCCTAACTTCACTTATAATATTTATCCTCACCCTAAATCTGTTAGGACTTCTACCATATACATTTACCCCTACCACCCAACTATCATTAAATATAGGACTCGCCGTACCATTATGATTGGCCACAGTTATTATTGGCCTCCGAACTCAACCCACTGTAGCCCTAGGACATCTCCTGCCAGAAGGAACCCCAGTCCTCCTAATCCCCATTTTAATTGTTATCGAAACTATTAGTCTATTTATTCGTCCCCTGGCACTTGGAGTTCGACTCACAGCCAATCTCACAGCCGGCCACCTGTTAATTCAACTAATTTCAACAGCAACCATTACCCTAATACCTATAATGACCACAGTAGCAATCCTCACCGCTATCCTTCTAGTATTACTAACGCTTCTAGAAGTTGCGGTTGCAGTTATTCAAGCCTATGTATTTGTCCTACTATTAAGTTTATACTTACAAGAAAACGTATAATGGCCCACCAAGCACATGCATATCACATGGTTGACCCAAGCCCATGGCCCCTTACCGGCGCAATTGCTGCACTCTTATTAACATCAGGTCTAGCAATCTGATTTCACTTCCACTCAATTATTCTTATAACACTAGGTTTGATTTTAATACTATTTACCATGTGTCAATGATGACGAGATATTATTCGAGAAGGTACTTTCCAAGGCCACCATACTCCCCCCGTTCAAAAAGGCTTGCGATACGGAATAATTCTATTTATTACTTCTGAAGTATTCTTCTTTTTAGGATTTTTCTGAGCTTTCTACCACTCTAGCCTTGCCCCCTCCCCCGACCTTGGAGGATGCTGACCCCCTACTGGTATTACCCCCTTAGACCCGTTTGAAGTCCCCCTCCTTAATACTGCTGTGCTACTAGCATCTGGTGTAACTGTAACATGATCTCATCATAGCCTAATAGAAGGAGAACGCAAACAAGCAGTTCAATCTCTTGCCCTAACAATTATCCTTGGGTTTTATTTTACCGCCCTCCAAGCCATAGAATACTATGAGGCCCCCTTCACCATCGCAGACGGAGTCTATGGTTCCACATTCTTTGTGGCAACGGGCTTCCACGGACTCCACGTCATTATTGGCTCAACTTTCCTCGCCATTTGTCTCCTTCGACAAATCCAATACCACTTTACATCAGAACACCACTTCGGATTTGAAGCAGCCGCCTGATATTGACATTTCGTAGATGTTGTATGACTCTTCTTATACGTTTCTATTTACTGATGAGGCTCCTATCTTTCTAGTATTAAAGTTAGTACGAATGACTTCCAATCATCCAGTCTTGGTTAAACCCCAAGGAAAGATAATGAACCTGATCATAGTAATTACACTTATTACCATTATCCTTTCTATTATCTTAGCCACAGTATCATTCTGACTACCCCAAATAAGCCCCGACGCAGAAAAATTATCCCCCTATGAATGCGGCTTTGATCCACTAGGCTCTGCACGCCTACCATTCTCCCTACGATTTTTCCTAGTAGCCATTCTATTTTTACTATTTGACCTAGAAATTGCCCTCCTCCTACCCCTCCCATGAGGTAATCAACTTTTAGACCCAGCTCGCACCCTTATATGAGCCGCTACCATTTTAATTATACTTACACTAGGCCTAATCTATGAATGAAAACAAGGAGGCCTAGAATGGGCTGAATAGGGGACTAGTCCAAATATAAGACCTCTGATTTCGGCTCAGAAAACCCCGGTTTAAATCCGTGGTCCCCTTATGACACCAGTTTACTTCAGCTTCACCTTAGCATTCACCCTAGGCCTTACAGGACTAGCATTTCACCGCACCCACCTACTCTCAGCCCTACTATGTCTAGAAGGCATAATATTATCTTTATTTATTGCCCTCGCCCTATGAATACTACAACTAGAGTCCACTTCCTTCTCTGCCGCCCCTATTCTATTATTAGCTTTTTCAGCCTGTGAAGCTAGCGCAGGCCTAGCTCTACTAGTTGCCACAGCCCGAACTCACGGAACAGACCGCCTACAGTCCTTAAACCTACTACAATGCTAAAAATTTTAATTCCAACAATCATGCTATTCCCCACGATCTGACTCTCCCCCCCAAAATGACTTTGAACTATTACAACCCTTCAAAGCTTAATTATTGCCTTAGCCAGCCTCAACTGAATTAATTGGTCCTCAGAAACAGGCTGAACTTCCTCTAGTCTTTATATAGGCACGGACCCCTTATCAACCCCTCTATTAGTACTTACCTGCTGATTATTACCTCTTATAATTCTAGCCAGCCAAAACCATATTAAAACTGAACCCATCGCCCGCCAACGAAACTACATTACCCTATTAACTTCACTACAAACCTTTTTAATTATAGCATTTGGGGCCACCGAAATCATTATATTTTATATTATATTTGAAGCAACCCTTATCCCCACCCTAATCATTATTACCCGATGAGGTAACCAAGCCGAACGACTCAGCGCCGGAACCTATTTCCTATTTTACACTTTAGCAGGCTCCCTCCCACTTCTAGTTGCCCTACTCCTCCTTCACCAAACTACAGGATCTCTTTCAATACCCGTTATTCAATATTCACAGCCTCTAGTCCTCAACTCCTGAGGAGACAAGATCTGATGAGCAGGCTGCCTACTTGCTTTCCTAGTAAAAATGCCTCTATACGGTGTACATCTTTGATTACCAAAAGCTCACGTAGAAGCCCCCGTAGCCGGATCCATGGTACTAGCAGCCATTCTACTAAAACTTGGAGGCTACGGCATAATACGAATAATAATTATACTAGACCCATTATCCCACAACATGGTATATCCTATTATTACACTAGCTTTATGAGGTGTATTAATAACGGGCTCCATCTGCTTACGACAAACTGATTTAAAATCATTAATTGCCTACTCCTCTGTTAGTCATATAGGCCTAGTTGCAGGAGGAATTCTAATTCAAACCCCCTGAGGTTTCACCGGCGCCCTCGTGTTAATAATTGCCCACGGCCTAGTCTCGTCTGCCCTATTCTGCCTAGCCAATACTACATATGAACGCACTCACAGCCGAACAATAATTTTAGCACGAGGACTACAAATTATCTTTCCATTAACAGCTGTCTGATGATTCTTTTCCAACCTAGCAAATCTGGCCCTTCCCCCCCTACCTAACCTAATAGGAGAACTTGTAATTATTACTGCACTATTTAATTGATCCCCTTGGACCCTAATCTTAACAGGAGCCGGGACACTCATTACCGCAGCTTATTCCCTCTACCTTTTCCTAATAACTCAGCGGGGGCCCCTCCCACAACACATTATTAATCTACAACCATTTCACACACGAGAACATCTACTAATAACTCTTCACCTCCTACCAGTTGCCCTCCTTGTCATAAAACCTGAAATTATGTGGGGCTGATGATACTGTAGATATAGTTTAACACAAAACACTAGATTGTGGTTCTAGAAACAGGGGTTAAACCCCCCTTATCCACCGAAAGAGGCCTGAAGCAATAGAGACTGCTAATCCCTATAACCACGGTTAAATTCCATGGCTCATTCAAGCTTCTAAAGGATAATAGTTCATCCATTGGTCTTAGGAACCAAAAACTCTTGGTGCAACTCCAAGTATAAGCTATGGTAAATACTATTATAACTACAACCCTCCTCCTTACCTTAATAATTTTGGTATGGCCTCTTGTAATAACATTAACCCCAAACCCCTTAAACCAAAAGTGGGCCCTAAAACACGCCAAAGCCGCCGTAAGTACCGCATTTTTTATTAATATTGTCCCCCTTATTATTTTTTTAGACCAAGGGACAGAAAGTGTTATTACCACATGAAACTGAATAAATATTATAAACTTTGATATCAATATTAGCTTTAAGTTCGACCACTACTCACTTATCTTTACTCCAATTGCCCTATATGTAACATGATCTATTCTAGAATTTGCATTATGATATATGCACTCGGACCCCTACCTAAACCGATTCTTTAAGTATCTACTAATATTTCTGGTAGCAATAATTATTCTAGTTACTGCCAACAACATATTTCAACTTTTCATTGGCTGAGAAGGAGTTGGCATCATATCCTTTCTATTAATCGGATGATGACACGGCCGAGCCGACGCCAATACAGCAGCTCTTCAAGCAGTTATCTACAATCGAGTTGGAGATGTAGGCTTAATCTTAACTATCATTTGAATCGCAACAAACCTTAACTCCTGAGAAATTCCACAAATCTTTTTAGTATCTAAAGATTTTAATATAACTATACCATTGCTAGGCCTTATCCTAGCTGCTGCAGGAAAATCCGCCCAATTTGGATTACACCCCTGGCTCCCATCAGCAATAGAAGGCCCCACCCCGGTCTCAGCCCTACTACATTCAAGCACAATAGTAGTTGCAGGCATTTTCCTATTAATTCGGTTACACCCCCTAATAGAAAATAATCAGTTATGCCTTACCACCTGCCTCTGCTTAGGTGCCCTAACAACCCTATTTACCGCAACCTGCGCCCTCACCCAAAATGACATCAAAAAAATTGTAGCATTTTCAACATCAAGCCAACTGGGATTAATAATAGTTACCATTGGACTAAACCAGCCCCAACTAGCTTTCCTACATATCTGCACTCACGCCTTCTTTAAGGCCATACTCTTTCTCTGTTCTGGCTCAATTATCCATAGCCTTAATGATGAGCAGGATATCCGAAAGATAGGAGGATTACATAAATTAATACCATTTACCTCATCTTGTCTTATTATTGGTAGCCTCGCACTTACAGGCATACCTTTCCTAACCGGATTCTTCTCAAAAGACGCAATTATTGAAGCCCTCAACACCTCCTACTTAAACGCCTGAGCCCTAGCTTTAACACTAATTGCAACCTCATTTACTGCAATCTACAGCCTCCGAGTAATCTTTTTTGTGACCATAGGATCTCCCCGCTTCTCAACTCTATCCCCCATTAATGAGAATAATCCTGCAGTAATTGCACCAATTGAACGCCTCGCCTGAGGAAGCATCATCGCAGGTCTAATTATTACCTCAAATTTTCTGCCACATAAAACCCCTGTCATAACAATATCCCTCTCCCTTAAAATGGCTGCCTTAACAGTAACAATCCTAGGTCTTATTGTTGCCCTAACATTAGCCACAACGGCCTCCAAACAAATTAAAATTATACCCCTCTTAAACCCCCATAGCTTCTCCAACATACTAGGATTTTTCCCCTCAATTGTACACCGCTCCCTTCCCAAATTAAATCTTACCCTTGGTAAACAAGCCACCAAGCTAGACCGACAATGAATAGAAATAGGACCTAAAGGACTCCACCCCCTACATTACACCCTGTCCTCAATATTTGATAACAATACTAACATTATCAAAATTTATTTAACTTTTTATCTTATTTCTACAGGCCTAGTTATTGCATTACTCTCCACAACTTAAACTGCCCGAAGCGCCCCCCGACTTAAGCCCCGAGTTAGTTCTAAAATGACAAAAAGACATAATAATAAAACCCACGCACAGACTACTAATATTCCCCCTCCAACAGAATATATTAAAGAAACACCCCCCACATCCCCCCGCACTATAAAAAACTCCTTAAACTCATCAACAACCCAATACCCCCCATATTCACCCCAAAATCATCACACCGTGACCCCCACCCCCAATAAATACATTAAAACATATACTTTTACTGACCCCGCCCCCCACGTCTCAGGAAAAGGCTCAGCAGCCAAAGCCGCCGAATATGCAAACACCACTAATATGCCTCCTAAATAAATTAAAAATAATATTAAACCAACTAATGACCCACCATGCCCAACTAATACTCCACACCCAACCCCTCCTGCCACCGCCAACCCCAAAGCAGCAAAATAAGGCGCAGGATTAGAGGCGACCCCCACCAACCCCACCACTAAACTTAACAAAAACAAATCAAGAAAATATATCATAATTCTTACCCGGACTTCAACCAGGACTAATGACTTGAAAACCCACCGTTGTAATTCAACTATAAGAACCATGGTCACCCGAAAAACCCACCCCCTCTTTAAAATTACTAACAACGCATTAATTGATCTCCCCGCCCCATCCAACATCTCCGCATGATGAAATTTCGGCTCATTACTACTATTGTGTCTCATTGTACAAATCCTAACAGGACTTTTTCTAGCTATACACTATACCTCAGACATTTCGACAGCCTTTTCATCCGTCGCCCACATCTGTCGGGATGTAAATTATGGCTGGCTTATCCGCAATCTACATGCCAACGGAGCCTCTTTCTTTTTTATTTGTATCTATCTCCACATCGGGCGAGGCCTCTATTATGGCTCCTACCTTTATAAAGAAACCTGAAACATCGGGGTAATTCTACTGTTACTAGTAATAATAACTGCATTTGTAGGCTATGTTCTGCCATGGGGACAAATATCCTTTTGGGGCGCCACAGTAATTACAAATCTTTTATCCGCTGTACCCTACATGGGAGATGCCCTTGTACAATGAATCTGAGGCGGCTTCTCCGTAGACAACGCAACATTAACCCGATTCTTTGCATTCCACTTCCTACTCCCATTCACAATCATTGCGGCAACCCTACTACACGCCCTATTTTTACATGAGACAGGCTCCAATAACCCCACAGGATTAAACTCTGACGCCGACAAAATCTCATTTCACCCCTACTTTTCATACAAAGACCTCCTTGGTTTTGTCATTCTCATCGTGGCCCTCGCCTCCCTAGCTCTCTTCTCCCCCAATCTCCTTGGGGACCCGGAAAACTTCACTCCAGCCAACCCCCTCGTGACCCCGCCTCACATCAAGCCTGAATGATACTTCTTATTTGCTTATGCAATCCTGCGATCAATCCCCAACAAACTCGGCGGAGTACTAGCATTACTCTTTTCTATTATAGTACTTATAGTTATTCCCCTACTACATACCTCAAAACAGCGGGGCCTCACTTTCCGCCCCCTCTCCCAGCTACTATTTTGAGCCCTCGTGGCAGACGTCGCCATCCTAACCTGAATCGGCGGAATACCGGTCGAGCACCCCTTCATTATTATTGGACAGATCGCCTCCGTCTTATACTTCTCCCTATTTTTAATCTTTAACCCATTAACAGGTTGGTTAGAAAACAAACTATTAATTTTTAAATGCTCTGATAGCTTAAACATAAAGCACCGGTCTTGTAATCCGGAGATTGAGGGTTAGACCCCCTCTTAGTGCCAGAAAAAAGAGATTTCAACTCCCACCCCTAGCTCCCAAAGCTAGAATTCTTAATTAAACTATCTTCTGTAACCCTTAATTAAATATTCTTCGACATGCATTAACTTGCTATGGTATAGTACATAATATGCATAATTCAACACCATGATCTAGTACATATTATGTATAATTTTACATCATGGTTTAGTTCATTACATAAAATATCAACATATATCCTACATTAAACATTTTTGCTCACAATATTAAACAAAGTCGGACATAAACCACTTATATCCAAACTCATAAGTAATTTTATATTAAAATGGGTAATTGAATAATTCCTAATACCTCCATATAACCATTTTCTATGCGTTCCCCACCTATAATCGCTAATCAATTATTTAATGTAGTAAGAGACCACCATCCCTATATACCTTAAGATACACGGTCCTTGAACGATCAGGGACAAAACTTGTGGGGGTCACACAACTTGCACTATTACTGGCATCTGGTTCCTATTTCAGGTCCATACGTCTAAGCCCCTCATATTGTGAACTATATCTGACATCACTTAATGGTGGGACCTCTCCGTAGCAAGCACCCCCCAAGCAAAGCGTTCTTTTATAGGCATGGGTTTTTTTTTTTNAGGATCACTTTCACCTGGCATATTTCATGTAGGCAATATCAACAATCTTTCAAGGTTGCACTATTTCTATGAAGAGCAAAATATTATGTAATGTTGTAATGACATACCTGAAATCATTGCATATATCTCTATCAAGTGCATAACTATTGTGCTACTACTACATCTCCCTCTAAGATTCCCCCGGTGGCGCGCGCGCGGTAAACCCCCCTACCCCCCACGCCCTGCGAGTCCTAATTAATCCTGTTAAACCCCTAAACCAGGTAAGGCTCGATTGACGTTTTCAACGAGTAGTGATGTGTGTTGATATATAGTGTTATAAATTCGCACCATATTGTATA